TATTAATTAGTGTAAAAAAGCACAAAGATTTTTGAAGTCTTTAGAAATAGTATAATTCTATTATTAATATTAAGATTTAAAAAATTAAATTTTTATTTAAAACTTTGAAGGTTATTAGTTTAATTAACTTAAAATCTTAAATTTTATAGTTAAATAATAACATTAAATTGCAAATTTAAAATTATAATACAATTATTAAAATTTAAATAATAATTATAATAATAAATTAATTATTAAAATATAATATTAATAAAAAATAAATCATTAATATAATAAAAACATTAAATATAATAATAATAACATAATAAAAACTTAAATTTAAATTATTTAAATTTAATTTAAAATTTAATTTCAAATATAATAATGAAGATAAAATAAAATTTATATAATAAAATAAGACAATTAAAGTAAAAATAATAAACAATAAACATTCAAAAATAAATAAATTTTTAACTATTATAATAAAAACAAAAAATTTTGGTAAAAATCCAAATATTGGAGGAACACCCGCTATTGATAAAAATATCATTGAAGTTAAAAATTTTAAAAAATAATTTATATTATTAAATTTAAAAACTTGATCTAAATAATTTATATTAAAATATATAAAAAATAAACAAATTATAAAATTATTAATAAAATAAAATAACAAATAAATAAGCAAAATATAAAAATCAATTATTATTGATATAAATATTCAAGATAAATGATTTAAGGAAGAATAAACTATAATTAATTTTAATGATGTTTGATTAATACCAACAAATGACCCAATAAAACCAGATAATAGTATTCTTAAATAAATTAATAAACTAATATTAGTATTGATTAATATAAATAAAGGACCAATTTTTTGAAAAGTCAAAATTAAAAAACAATTTAATCAACTTATATTATTTACAATTTTTACTAATCATCAATGTATAGGACTTGCCCCTAATTTTAAAATTAATCTTAACTGAATTATTATAATAAATAAATTTATATTAAAAATAAAAGTTATTTTCATTATTATAATTATTATTAATAACATAGAAGAAGCCCCAACTTGAATAATATAATAAATTATACAAGAATTAGAATATTTAGATAAAATCTTATTATTTATCAATAAAGGAATAAATATTAATAAATTTATTTCTATACCTATTCAAGCACTAATTCAAGAACTTGAATTAATAATAATTAAAATTCTAAAAAATAATAAAAAATAAAAATATTTATTTAAATTAATTAATTGTATAAATTTCTTAAAAAATATATAACTTATCATTAATTAATTATAAAAGTAAAGTTTATTTACATAATTTATCCTATCAGAATAACCCTTTTTCAGGCATTTTATAATTTTAAAAAGAAAAAAATTAAAATTTTTATCTATGAGATATGAACCCATTAGCTTAATTAGCTTATCTTTTTTAGTATATAAATACTTATTTGTAATATAAATGAAGATAATCATCTAAATTAATTATATATTAATTAAATGAAATATTTTTATTAAATTTCTATTCTTTAAAAATCAAGGATAATTAATGATCAAAAATTATATTAATAAAATTAAATAATTTATTTAAATTATCCGTATGTTTCCCCTTTCTTTTTCAATAAGCATTAATCCATTGTATACATGATCTTAATTTAATAACATAAAGAAATTTAGATGGCATTTTCTTAATGTTTAAATTTCCATGATTTTAATATATATGTGTCTGAATAATTAATAAATATATATGTTTTTATTTTAATTAAATAATTATTTACTATTTAATTTTTATATATAATTTTAAAATTCTGTAAAAAAACTCCTTTTTATTAAGATTAACTAAAAAATTATAAAAATAAAAAATTATAATTTTTTTTTAATTTTAATAAAAGAAATATTAATTTCATAAATAAATTTACAATTTATCGCCTATATTCAGCCATTTTATCTAAATTTGAATAAATGATTTTACTCAACTAATCATAAAAATATTGGAACATTATATTTTATATTCGGAATTTGATCAGGTATACTAGGTTTATCCTCAAGAATAATTATTCGAATAGAATTAGGTATACCTGGATCTTTTATTGGAGACGACCAAATTTATAATATAATTGTTACCTCCCATGCATTTTTAATAATTTTTTTCATAGTAATACCAATTATAATTGGTGGATTTGGAAATTGACTTGTACCTTTAATATTAGGAGCCCCTGATATAGCTTTTCCTCGAATAAATAATATAAGATTCTGATTATTGCCACCATCATTAATTATATTATTATCAAGAAGTTTAGTAGATTCAGGAACAGGAACAGGATGAACAGTTTATCCTCCCCTATCAAGAAATTTAGGACATTCAGGACCTTCAGTAGATTATACAATTTTTTCTTTACATATAGCAGGTATTTCCTCAATTCTAGGGGCTATTAATTTTATTTCTACAATAATTAATATACGACCTATAGGAATATCATTTGATATAATACCTTTATTTGTTTGAGCAGTAAAACTTACAGCAATTTTACTTTTATTATCACTACCAGTATTAGCAGGAGCAATTACTATATTATTAACAGATCGAAACTTAAATACAACATTTTTTGATCCTTCAGGAGGAGGAGACCCTGTATTATACCAACATTTATTTTGATTTTTTGGACATCCAGAAGTTTATATTTTAATTCTACCAGCTTTTGGAATAATTTCGCATATCATTTCACAAAAATCTGGTAAAAAAGAAACATTTGGAACACTTGGAATAATTTATGCAATAATAACAATTGGATTATTAGGATTTGTAGTATGAGCCCATCATATATTTACAATTGGAATAGATGTTGATACCCGGGCATATTTTACGGCAGCAACTATAGTAATTGCTATTCCTACAGGAATTAAAATTTTTAGATGACTAGCAACACTATATGGATCTTACATAAAATTTAATTCTTCATTATTGTGAGCATTTGGATTCATTTTTCTTTTCACAATAGGCGGATTAACAGGTATTATATTATCAAATTCTTCAATTGACATTGTTCTTCATGATACATATTATGTAGTTGCACATTTTCATTACGTATTATCTATAGGGGCAGTATTTGGAATTATAGCAGGTTTTATTTATTGATATCCTCTATTTACAGGAATAACATTAAATAACAAATGACTAAAAATTCAATTTACTATAATGTTTTTAGGAGTAAATTTAACATTTTTTCCCCAACATTTCTTAGGATTAAATGGAATGCCCCGACGATACTCAGATTACCCGGATGCATTTCTAACATGAAATATTTTTTCATCTATTGGATCAATTATTTCATTTATTAGAGTTTTATATTTAATTTTCATTATTTGAGAAAGAATAGCATCTCAACGACAAATTATATTCTCTGAAAATTTAAATTCATCAATTGAATGAATACAATTATTACCTCCATCAGATCATAGATATGATGAGGTACCTTCATTAAATAAATTCTAATATGGCAGATAAATGCATTGGATTTAAACCCCATAAATAAAGATTTTAAATCTTTTTTTAGAATTGACAACATGAATAACAATTAGATTTCAAGATGCAAATTCACCTACTATAGAACAATTAATTAATTTCCATGATTATACAATAATCATTTTAATCTTAATTACTATATCAATTATATACCTTATAACAACATTAATTTTAAATAAATTTATTAATAAAAATTTATTAAATAAACAAAATATTGAAATTATTTGAACAATTACCCCCGCGGTAATATTAATTTTAATTGCTTTTCCTTCAATTCATTTATTATATCTAACTGATGAAATTAATAAACCTTTAATTACTATTAAAATCATTGGTCATCAATGATACTGAACATATGAATATTCTGATTTCAAAAATATTGAATTTGATTCATATATAAATAAATATTTAAATAATAATTCATTCCGTTTACTTGATGTAGATAATAATATAATTGTACCTTTAAATACACAAATTCGATTAATCATTACATCAAATGATGTAATTCACTCTTGAGCTATACCAAATTTAGGAAAAAAATTAGATGCTATTCCAGGGCGTTTAAATCAAACAAGAATTTTAGTTACACGACCAGGATTAATATTTGGACAATGTTCAGAAATTTGCGGGGCAAATCATAGTTTTATACCAATTGTAGTTGAAAGAACTCCTATAATATTCTTCTTAAAATGAATTTCATCATTTTAAATAAATTTAACATTTTAAATTAATAATAATAATTAACATAACAATAATAACTAATAATAATATAATATAATATAAATTTTAACATTAAGTGGCTGAAAGCAAGCAATGATCTCTTAAATCATTTTATAATATATTAGCAAATATTCTTAATGAAAAGAATTAATTTATTAAAATAATAGTTAGTCAAACTATAAATATTAGAAATTCTAATATTCTTTTATTCCACAAATATACCCTATAAACTGATTATTTCTTTTTTTTTATTTTTCTTTATTCTTTTCTATAATAATGATTTTTTGTTATTTCATAAAAATTAATTTTTTTAATAAAACTAATTTTTTCAAAAAGATAAAAAAATATAATCTATCTTGAAAATGATAATAAATTTATTTTCAATTTTTGACCCAACATCAACATTCTTACCCAGACTTAGATTAAACTGATCAAGAACATTAATTATAATATTTTTATTACCCTCAACATACTGATTAATTTTATCACGAAAAAGAATTTTATTAAATAATTTATTATACAAAATTAACTTAGAAATTAAAATTTTATTAAACAGTAAAATTAATAGAACATTAATATTTGCTTCATTATTCCTATTTATTTTATTTAATAATTTTATAGGTTTATTTCCTTATATTTTTACAAGAACTAGTCATTTAGCTACATGTATAACTTTATCAGTTCCTTTATGATTAAGACTAATACTATTTGGATGAATTAAAAATATAAATCATATATTTACACATCTTGTACCTCAAAATACACCTAATGCATTAATATCTTTTATAGTATTAATTGAATCAATTAGAAATTTAATTCGACCTTTAACCTTAGCAGTTCGATTAACTGCAAATATTATTGCGGGTCATTTATTAATAACTCTTTTAAGAAGAATTGGAACAAAAATTATAATATTATCATCTTCTTTATTAGTAGTAACTCAAATTTCTCTATTAATTTTAGAATACGCCGTTTCAATTATTCAAGCTTATGTATTTATAGTATTAATTACTTTATACTCTAGAGAAGTAAAATAATGATATTAATTCAAGTTAATACCCCTCAACATCCTTTTCATTTAGTAAACTATAGACCATGACCTTTATTAGGATCTCTAAGTGTAATAATTATATTATTAGGATCAATTAAATGATTCAATTTTAAATTAAATAATTTATTAATTTTAGGAATATTAATTACTGTAATAATTATATTTCAATGATGACGTGATATCATTCGAGAGAGAACATTTCAAGGATTACACACATCTAATGTTTTAACAGGAATAAAATTAGGTATAGTTTTATTTATTATTTCAGAAGTTTTCTTCTTTTTATCATTTTTTTGAACTTTTTTCCATAGATCTCTTTCCCCTTCAATTGAAATTGGAAGAATATGACCTCCTAAAAATATTTTACCTTTTAATCCTTATGAAATTCCTTTATTAAATACAATCATTTTAGTTTCATCAGGGGCTACAATCACATGGGCCCATCATAGAATAATAAATAATTTTAAAAAAGAATCCTTAAAAAGAATATTATTAACAATTTTATTAGGAATTTGTTTTTCATTTTTACAATGATATGAATATAAGGAAGCACCATTCTCTATAGCTGATTCAATTTATGGTTCAACATTTTTTATTGCAACTGGATTCCATGGTTTACATGTATTAATTGGAACAACATTCATTTTAATTAATTTTTTTCGTATTTATTTAAATCATTTTTCTAAATTTCATCATTTTGGATTTGAAGCAGCTGCTTGATACTGACATTTTGTTGATGTAGTATGATTATTCCTTTATATTTCTGTTTACTGATGAAGAGTATACTAAATTATTTATATAATATAAAAAGTATATTTGATTTCCAATCAAAAAGTCTAATTATTTTTAGTATAAATAATTAAATTAATAATTTACATTTCTTTAATAATTATAACAATCACTATTTTAATAATATTAATTTCATTAATTTTATCAAAAAAAACAATTTATGAATCAGAAAAAAATTCACCTTTTGAATGTGGATTTGACCCAAAAGGAAATCCCCGTATATCATTTTCTATTCGATTTTTTTTAATTGCAGTAATTTTTTTAATTTTTGATGTAGAAGTAACACTAATACTTCCAATAATCTTAATTTTACCTATTTCAAATATAAAAATCTGATTATTTATAACTTTATTTTTTATTATAATTTTATTAATTGGTCTTTATTATGAATGAAAATTTGGAGCATTAAACTGAATTTAAATAAAGTTGAAATAAATTTTTTATATTCAGTTTCGGCCTGAAATTTTAGTTATTTTAATAACTCTTCTTTATAACTTTATATATATATATATATATATATATATATATATGTAGGATAATAGTTAAATATAACACTTGATCTGCATTCAAAAATTATTAATATTAAATTAATTTATCTTAATATATATATATATATATATATAATTTACTTATTAATTAATTGAAGCCAAAAAGAGGCTTATTATTGTTAATAATAAAACTGAATTAAATTCCAATTAAGAAATATTAAATAAAAAGCTTCTAACTTTTTTTAAAATGATTAAAATACATTTATATTTCTAATTTATATAGTTTATTTTAAAACATTACATTTTCATTGTAAAAATAAATTTAAAATTTTATAAATTTTATGTTTAAAGATCAAAAATCATTTTATTATCTTCAATAATATGCTTTAAAAATTTAAGCTATTTAAACACTATACAATAAATAAATAATATATTAATAAAATAAAAAGAATTAAAAATAAATTTAAAATATTATTAAAATAAAACAAAAATAATTCTAAAATTCCTGAAAAATTTTTTAAAAAAATTAAAATAATTGAACTTTTATAAAATTCTATCCAATTTTGATTAAATCTTAATGTTATCTCCTTATTTAAATATATAATATTTTTAATTATCCCATAAGAAAAAATAATTGGTAAAAACCATATTATTCTAAAAAATATATTTAAAAAATAAAATTTTAATTTAAATATCTTTAAATTTAAATAATAAACAAAAAATCCAAAGATTATACCAAAAATAATAATAATTAAAGGTAAAATTTTTAAATAAAAAGGTAATAAAATAAAATAATTATAAGGAAATATTAGTCATCTAAATATTGACCCTCCAAATACTACTATTAATATTATAAAATATATAGAATTATTTATATATAAATCATAATCATTTAAAAAATTTAATCTAATTATATTAAACCAACCTAATATAGAAAAATAAATTAATCGAAAAGTATAAGAAACAGTTAAAAAAGTAGAAATAAAAAAAATTATCATAATAAATATATTATAATTTAACATTAAAAGTATTTCTAAAATTAAATCCTTTGAATAAAATCCAGCTAAAAAAGGAAATCCACATAAAGATAAATTAGAAAAATGAAAACAAATTGAAGTAAAAGGTATTTGATTAAATATTGAACCTAAAATACGAATATCCTGAAAATTATTTAGACTATGAATGTAAATACCTGAACATATGAATAATAATGCCTTAAAAAATGCATGTATTAAAAGATGAAAAAAAGCTAAAAATTTAAATCCTAAAAATAAAATTCTTATCATTAAACCTAATTGACTTAATGTAGATAAAGCAATAATTTTTTTTAAATCAAATTCAAAATTAGCATTTAAACCAGATATAAATATTGTTAATCTAGAAAATAATAAAAAAAAATTAATAAAATATTCTCTATTAAATAAATTTTCAAAACGAATTAATAAATAAACCCCTGCCGTTACTAAAGTAGAAGAATGGACTAAAGAAGATACAGGGGTAGGAGCAGCTATAGCAGCAGGTAATCAGGAAGAAAAAGGAATTTGAGCTCTTTTAGTAAATGAAGCTAATAAAATTATCATAGTAATTATTATTATGTAAACATTAGATTTTAAAATTTCTGTATAAAAATAAAAATTTCATCCTCCAAAATTTATTATTCAAGAAATTGATAATAATAAAAAAATATCCCCAATACGATTTGAAAGAACTGTTAATATTCCTGCATTAAAAGATTTTACATTTTGATAATAAATTACTAAACAATAAGAAATTAAACCTAAACCATCTCAACCTAATAAAATTCTAATTAAATTTGGGCTTAAAATTATTAATATTATTGACAAAACAAATAAAATAACTAACATAATAAATCGATTTAAATTTAAATCATTTAATATATAAGAATTTCTATACAAAATAACTAAAGAAGAAATAAATAATACTGTTCTTATAAAAATTAATGATATTCAATCAAATAAAAAAATTATAACAATACAAGAAGAATTAATTTCAATTAAATTATACTCAATAAAGTAAACCAAATCATATAATATAAAATAAATTCTAACTATAAACAATAATATACTAAAAAAAATAATTAACAAAAATCTAATAAAACAAATATTTAATAAAAAGATAATTTAAAAATTAAATTAATTTTCTTTGATACCACAAATCAATATTTTTAATAAACTATTTAAATTAAACTAAACTAAACTCATATAAAAAAAATTTCCGTATTTAAAATAATTAAATTTAAAGGAATTCAATGAAATATTAATAAAATATATTCACGAATACATCCTTGTGAAAATGAATAAAAATAATAATTTAATTTTCCATGTTGAGTAAAAGAATATAAATATAAAGTATAACAAGATCTAAAAAAAGATAAAAAAATAATTAATATAAAAACTATTTTTCTTCATATAATTAATCTACTAATTAATATAATTTCTCCTAATAAATTTAAAGAAGGAGGAGAAGCTATATTTGATGAACATAATAAAAATCATCATAAACATATTCTAGGTATATAATTCATTAAACCTTTATTAATAAATAAACTTCGACTACTTAAACGTTCATAAACAATATTAACTAAACAAAATAAACCAGATGAACATAATCCATGAGAAATTATTAATAAATAAGAACCATACATACCTCAATTTATTAAAGTTAATATACCAGCTAATATTATTATTATATGAGCAATAGAAGAATAAGCAATTAAAGATTTTAAATCAACTTGGAATATACTAATTAAACTAATATAAATACCCCCTATTAAACTTATTACAATTAAATAAATATTAAACTGAACCCCTAATTTAATCAAATATATATAAACACGTAATAAACCATATCCTCCTAATTTTAACATAATAGCTGCTAAAATTATTGATCCACATACAGGAGCTTCAACATGAGCCTTAGGCAATCATAAATGTATAAAAAAAATTGGTAATTTTACTAAAAAAGCAAAAATTAATGAAATAAAGATATACAAATAATAAACTTGAAATAAATTTTCTATAGAAAAAATATAATTTAAATTTTTAAATTCATTAAATAAATAAATAATTCCTAATAATAAAGGTAAAGAAGCAAATAAAGTATAGAATAATAAATGAATACCTGCCTGTACCCGATCTAACTGATTTCCTCATCCTAAAATTAAACAAAAAGTAGGAACTAATCTACATTCAAAAAAAATATAAAACATTAATAAATTATTTACCGTAAATGTTAATAATAAAAATATAATTAAAAAAAAAATTAATATAATAAAATAATTTAAAAAAATCTTCAAATCATAAATAAAATAACTCGATATAATTATTAAAGAAGAAATTCATAAAGACAATAAAACTAATCCAAATGATAAATTATCACATTCAAAAAATATTCTTACTCTTTTAAATTCAAAACTATAATTACCAGAAAATATAAATAAAAATCTTAAAAAAAATAAATTAAACTGAAAAAATCAAAAATTATTTTTTGATACAATTATTAAAAAAATTAAATATATAAAAAACTTTATCATTAAAAAATATTTAAAACTTGAAAATAATCATTTCCATGTAAACGAATTATAAAAATCAAAATAGATAAACCTAAAACACCCTCACATACTCTAAAAATTAAAAAAATTATAATAAAATACAATTCTATAATATATAAATTTAATAACAAAAATAATATAAAATATAAAATTAAAATAATAAATTCAATTGTTAATAAAACTATTAACAAATGAAATCGATTTAATCTTAATCTAAGAAAACTTAATATAAATATTACATAAACTAAATAATTCAAATCTAATATTAAAATAATTATAAATATATATATATATATATATATATATATATATAAATATAATTCAAAAAAAGAAAAATTTTCTATCATTAATCCCCAAAATTAATATTTTATATAAACTATTTTTTGTAAAGTTTTAATAGTTTATATAAAATATTGATTTTGTAAATCAAAGAAAAAATATTTTTTTAAAACTAATTAATTAATTTAATTTATTATAAAAATTTTTATTGCATTAATATTATTAAACGTATTTACAATGTATATAGCAAAAACACCTTTCTCTCTAGGAATAATTTTAATAATTCAAACAATTCTAATTACTATAGCAACAGGAATAATAAGTGTAAGATTCTGATTCTCTTATATACTTTTTTTAATTTTCCTAGGAAGATTATTGATTATTTTCATTTACGTATCAAGATTAATTTCTAACGTCAAATTTTTTTTTAACAAATGAATAATAATAAATTATATTATACTATTAATAATATTTTTTTTTATTAATTTCAATAAATTTAATTTATTAACAGAAGAATCAATTAATTTAATAGAATTAAATATAAAAAAAAGTTTAATATTAACAATATCATTAAATAAATTATTTAATAAACCAACTTTTTTAATTTCATTTATAATAATTAACTATTTATTCATTACATTAATTATTGTAGTAAAAATTTCTAATATTAATTTAGGGTCTTTACGAAAAAATTTTTAAATATTTTTAACAAATTAATGAAACCATTACGTTTAAAAAATAATCTATTAAAAATTATTAATAGTTCATTAATTGATTTACCAACACCATCTAATATTTCTTCAATATGAAATTTTGGATCTTTACTAGGAATATGTTTAATTACACAATTAATTACCGGTATTTTTTTAGCTATACACTATACTCCAAATGTCGAATTAGCTTTTAATAGAATTATTCATATTTACCGAGATATTAATAATGGATGAATAATTAAAAATATTCATGCAAATGGAGCATCAATATTTTTTATTTGTTTATATATACATATTGGACGAGGAATATATTATGGATCATTTAATTTCAAATCAACTTGAATCACAGGAACAATTATTTTATTAATAACAATAGCAGCAGCATTTTTAGGATATGTCCTACCATGGGGACAAATATCTTTTTGAGGAGCTACTGTTATTACTAATTTACTTTCAGCAATTCCTTATCTAGGAGAATACTTAGTACAATGATTATGAGGAGGGTTTTCTATTAACAACGCAACACTAACACGATTCTTTACAATTCATTTTATTATTCCATTTGTAATTTTAATAATAATAGTAATTCATTTAATATTTCTTCATCAAACAGGTTCGAGAAACCCTTTAGGAACAAACAGAGATATTGATAAAATTTCTTTTCAACCTTATTTTTTATTAAAAGATTTAATTGGATTTATTATCATATTTATAATATTAATTTATATTATCTTAACAAATCCTAATTTATTAGGAGACCCAGATAATTTTATCCCAGCTAATCCTATAGTTACCCCTCCTCATATTAAACCAGAATGATACTTTTTATTCGCATATGCTATCTTACGATCTATCCCTAATAAATTAGGTGGAGTAATTCTTTTATTATTATCAATTTTAATTTTATTAATTATACCATTTTATAAAATAATAAATTTTAAAAGATTAAATTTTTATCCTATAAATAAATTATTCTATTGAATTTTTATCACAATCATTTTAATATTAACATGAATTGGGATAAGACCTGTTGAAGACCCTTACATTTTTATTGGACAAATTTTAACATTAAATTATTTTTCTTATTATCTATTTTACCCAATAATTACTAAATTATGAGATAAAATTATATATTAAAATCAATGAACTTGAATAAGTTTATGTCTTGAAAACATAATATAAAAGTTTTAATCTTTTATTGATTTTTATTCTTATATTATAATAAACCTATAAAATAATACAATTAAATATAAACTTTAAACCTAAAAATAAAATTAAATAATTTAATGAAACTGGTAAAATTTTTTTCCATGCTATTATTATTAATTTATCATAACGTAAACGAGGTAAAGTACCCCGAATTAAAATAAATAAAAATCTAATAAAAATTATTATTAAATAAAAAATAAAATTTATTAAATCACCCCCCAAAAATATTAAAACAAACAATATTCTTATAAATAAAATTCTTGAATATTCAGATAAAAAAATTAATGAAAATCCTACCCCTCTATATTCAATATTAAAACCAGAAACTAATTCAGACTCCCCCTCAGAAAAATCAAATGGTGTTCGATTAGTCTCTGCTAAACAAATAATAAACCAAATTAAATTTAAAGGAAAAGTAAAAAAAAAAAATCAAATAAAATTTTGATATAAATTAAAATAAATTATTGAATACCCCTCAATAAGAAATATAAATGATAAAATAACTATAACTAATCTTACCTCATAAGAAATAGTTTGAGCAACCGTTCGTAATATCCCTAAAAAGGAATACTTAGAATTAGAAGATCAACCAGAAATTATAACAGGATAAACTCCTATACTTAAACAACATAAAAAAAAAATTAATCTTAAATTAAATGAATAAAAATTAGTAACATATGGCATTGTTATTCAGCAAATTAATATTAATATCAATATAATTAAAGGAGAAAAAAAATAAGGTAAAAAATTAGACATTAAAGGAATTGAATATTCTTTAGAAAATAATTTAATCGCGTCAGAAAAAGGTTGTAAAATACCAATAATTCTCACTTTATTAGGACCTTTTCGAATTTGAATTAATCCTAAAACTTTACGTTCTAATAATGTTAAAAAAGCTACTCTTAATAAAACTATAACTAATAAAATTAATCTTCTTAAAAAAATTATATAAACTTCATTTAAATAAATTACTAATTGTATATAACATATACATAAATAAATTCTAAATTTATTACATTAATCTGACAAAATAGTAAAAAATTATTAAAATTCATTATTAAAAATTAAATAATTTAAAATTCTGGTCCTCTCGTACTAAAAATTTTTATGATAATTAAGGATAGAAACCAACCTGGCTTAAACCGGTTTGAACTCAGATCATGTAAAATTTTAAAGGTCGAACAGACCTAATTTTTAAGCGTCTACACCTAAAATAAATTTTAATCCAACATCGAGGTCGCAATTTTTAATGTTAATAAGAACTTTAAAAAAAATAACGCTGTTATCCCTAAGGTAATTTAATCTATTAATCTAAAAAATAGGATCATAAATTCACTAACAAATGTAAAAATAAATAAAAAGTTTATTAAATTTAATTATCACCCCAACAAAATAATTTAATCAATTTAATAAAAATAATTATATTATAAAATCAATTTAATTATAAAACTCTATAGGGTCTTCTCGTCCTTTAATAAAATTTAAGCTTTTTAACTTAAAAATTAAATTCAATAATTAATAATTATGAAACAGCAATAATCTCGTCAAATCATTCATTCTAGTCCTAAATTAAAGAACAAATTATTATGCTACCTTTGCACAGTTAAGATACTGCGGCTATTTAAAATTTTCATTGAGCAGATCAGACTTTTTATTTATATCAAAAAGACATGTTTTTGTTAAACAGGCGAATTATTTTTTTTGCCGAATTCTTTATAATTAACTTTCATAAAATAAATACAAAATATATTTTTATTTACTAATTTAATCATTATTTAAATTAAAATATTATTAATTAAATTATTTTAATATAAAATTAAATAAAATTAAAATTTATTTATTTATTCATATATATATATATATATATATATATATATATATATAATTATATAAAATTATTACAATTTTCAAATTAAAACTATTTCTAAGCCTAAAAATATTAATCAAAATATTATTTATTATAAAAATAAGAATTAAAGCTAATCCCTTAAAACTTTAATATTAAAAATAATTATTTTATTTAAATAAAATATTTATTCATTTTAATATCTAAATTAAATTTATTTATTAAAAAACTAGATAATTTTAAAAACGAAAAACGTCTCATTTCTATTTAAAAATTTAAAATAATTATTAAACATTAAAAATAATTTTATAAATTAAATAGATCTTTTAAATTCGAGATAAATATAAATTAATATTATTTTTTTAATTAACCCTGATACACAAGGTACAATAAATAAAATTTACTTAAATAAAAATTTTTATTTTCAAATTATTTCAAATATATATCAATATACAAATACACTATAATAAAATTAATTTATTCTTTTAAAAATACTAAAACATTAATTTTAATAAAAATATTTTTATTAAATAAAAATTTTTAAATAAAAAATTAAATAATTTATTAATTTCAAATTAAGTTGAATTAAACAACTAATTTATTTATTGTAAATAAAAAATTTTTTCTAATAATTTGAATTCTAAATACACTTTCCAGTATATTTACTTTGTTACGACTTATCCCATTTTTTAATGAGAGTGACGGGCGATTTGTACATATTTAATTCTAAATTCAAATTAAAATAATTTTTAATTTTACTATTAAGTCCAATTTTAAATAAATATTTCAATTTATTATCCAAAAATAAATTTTTTATTGTAACTCATTTAAACTTTAATATAAACTACATCTTGATCTGAAATACAATTTTTTATAAAATTTCATGAAAATTTAAATTCTAAAAAAATATTCTGATAACGAAAATAAATAAATTAAATTAATTAAAGTAAGATACCTCGCGGATTATCGTTTAATAAACAAATTCCCCTAATTAGTTTTAAATACAGCCAATTTTTTTAATTTTAAAGAACATAACTATTAATTATTAAAATAAAATTTTAACATTTAAAATAATAGGGTATCTAATCCTAGTTTAAATTTTAAATTTCATAAAATAATATATATATATATATATATATATATATATATATATATATAATAAAAAAATTTAATTTCACCATAAAATTTATTTTTATTATATAAATATTGAATAATATAATTTATCAATTAAAAATATTAATTTATATAAAACGTTTAACCGCTACTGCTGGCACAATTTTTTTGTCTATATTTATTATATAATTTATAATTCTAAATTTATTTAATTATTAAAATTAAATGCTGCAAAAAAAATTTTTAATTAAATTAAAACCTTACATGCAAAAAAATAATAAAACTAATATAAAAACCAAAATCAAACTTTAACAAAAAATTAAATAAAAATTATAATATATATATATATATATATATATATATATATATATA